AAAATTATCAACTAATATTATCAACTGATCAGAACGGTTCGTTATTAGACCGTGGTATTTGATTCGCCAAATACATCATTATTGTATACTCTTTCATATGTATAATGCAACCCAATCTTTGGTTTTCAAGTTTATAAATAAATCTCTTACTCTTTTTTTAATCGAAATATCTAATAAAATTCGCCCTTGACAGTAATATATGTTGTATATGTAAATCCTAGATGTAAAAATATACGGCATTCGTCCATGAAAAGAAAGAATGGGTATAGAGATAAAAAAGAAAATCAAAATAATAGCCCAAATCGATATGTTTAAATAGGAAATAAGAGACAATGAGATAGAAAAATGAAGCGAAAATGAGATAGAAAAATGAAGCGAAAATGAGATAGAAAAATGAAGCGAAAATGGAGTTCGGGTTTGAATTCCATAGAGAATATGCATGGTATTGTCTATAACAATAGGAAAATGAAAGTCTTTCTCAATCTTTTTATTCATCAACTTGATATTTTATTTTGAAAATGGGGTTTAATCGGTTTTAATTGAACTTGAAAATTCACTCACTGAAATTGAATAACTAAACAATTGAATTGGATTCGGTTGGATGTTTGTTACCACCGAAATCGAGTGCTAACACACATTTTGTAATTGAATTAACCGATCAACGTAACTTGCTTTGATATCAAACATTTATTATTGATTTCAATAATAAAAAAAAAAAATTTTTCGACATATTTTTCTTTTTTTATGAGAATAAATCCTACTAGTTCTAGTCCTGAGGTTCCCGCGCTTGAAAAAAAAATCTTGGGGCGTATTGCTCAAATAATTGGTCCGGTCCTGGATGTAGCTTTTCCACCGGGCAAGATGCCTAATATTTACAACGCTCTGGTAGTTAAGAGTCGAGATACTGTTGGTCAACAAATTAATGTAACTTGTGAAGTACAGCAATTATTAGGAAATAATCGAGTTAGAGCTGTAGCTATGAGTGCTACAGATGGTCTAACTCGAGGAATGGAAGTGATTGACACAGGAACTCCTTTAAGTGTTCCAGTCGGCGGAGCGACGCTCGGCCGAATTTTCAACGTGCTTGGAGAGCCCGTCGATAATTTAGGTCCTGTAGATACTCGCACAACATCTCCTATTCATAGATCTGCGCCGGCCTTTATACAATTAGATACAAAATTATCAATTTTTGAAACAGGAATTAAAGTCGTAGATCTTTTAGCCCCTTACCGTCGTGGAGGAAAAATAGGACTATTCGGGGGGGCTGGGGTAGGTAAAACAGTACTCATTATGGAATTGATCAACAACATTGCCAAAGCTCATGGAGGCGTATCCGTATTTGGCGGAGTAGGTGAACGTACCCGTGAAGGAAATGATCTTTACATGGAAATGAAAGAATCGGGCGTAATTAATGAACAAAATATTGCGGAATCAAAAGTAGCTTTAGTCTACGGTCAGATGAATGAACCACCAGGAGCTCGTATGAGAGTTGGTTTAACTGCCCTAACTATGGCGGAGTATTTCCGCGATGTTAATGAACAAGACGTACTTCTATTTATCGACAATATCTTTCGTTTTGTCCAAGCGGGATCCGAAGTATCTGCTTTGTTGGGTAGAATGCCTTCGGCTGTGGGTTATCAACCCACTCTTAGTACCGAAATGGGTTCTTTACAAGAAAGAATTACTTCTACCAAAGAGGGGTCCATAACTTCTATTCAAGCAGTTTATGTACCTGCGGACGATTTGACCGATCCAGCTCCGGCCACGACATTTGCACATTTAGATGCTACTACCGTACTATCCAGAGGATTGGCTGCCAAAGGCATCTATCCCGCAGTAGATCCTTTAGATTCAACGTCAACTATGCTCCAACCTAGGATTGTTGGTGAGGAACATTATGAAACTGCACAAAGAGTTAAACAAACTTTACAACGTTACAAAGAACTTCAGGACATTATAGCTATCCTTGGGTTGGACGAATTATCCGAAGAAGATCGCTTAACCGTAGCAAGAGCACGAAAAATTGAGCGTTTCCTGTCACAACCTTTTTTCGTAGCAGAAGTATTTACTGGTTCCCCGGGGAAATATGTTGGGCTATCAGAAACAATTAGAGGGTTTAAATTGATTCTTTCTGGAGAATTAGATGGTCTTCCTGAACAGGCTTTTTATTTGGTAGGTAACATTGATGAAGCTACTGCAAAGGCTGCGAACTTATAAATGGAGAGCAAATTAAAGAAATGACCTTAAATCTTTGTGTACTGACCCCGAATCGAATTGTTTGGGATTCGGAAGTGAAAGAAATAATTTTATCTACTAATAGTGGACAAATTGGCATATTACCAAATCACGCGCCTATTGCCACAGCTGTAGATATAGGTATTTTGAGAATACGGCTTAACGACCAATGGTTAACGATGGCTCTGATGGGGGGTTTTGCGAGAATAGGGAATAATGAGATCACTGTTTTAGTAAATGATGCGGAGAAGGATAGTGAAATTGA